ATAAATTGCTCCCTTTTATCTTAAAAAAGCAATCACGTGTCTCGGATTCAAATTATGCAAAAAGTGTTTCTTGCTATCGAAATAAAAAATAGATGGAAATAAATTGCGTCCAATAGGATTTGAACCTATACCAAAGGTTTAGAAGACCTCTGTCCTATCCATTAGACAATGGACGCCGTTCATTCCGGATTTTTCTCCCTCTTGTTTGAATTGAAAACAAAAAATCGGATTGTATGTGAGAGAATTTTTGGAATTCTATATTCAATGATTCACTAATCCTAATTAGAATATATTATCTATATTCTAGAATATAATTTCTACTAGAATATTTAGAAAAAAAAAAGGAAATAGGCGGGTAGCGGGAATCGAACCCGCATCGTTAGCTTGGAAGGCTAGGGGTTATAGTCGACGTCGATTCAGTGCTTTGAACGTCTCTAATTCAAAACCGAACATGAAACTTTTTTTTCATTCGGCTCCTTTATGGAAGATGAGTAAATTCCTAGATCTAAAATATGAACAAAATGAACAAAATTATACCCATAACACCTATGTCAGCTTTTTTGTCTGAATACAAACAAAATTAATCGCTTTCTAGATGATCCTTCTAGAAGAAGGTGATTCTACCAATCTTTCTAGTTACTTCGTTCTCTATTTCTATTTGAGAGGATCCTAAGGAAAAGGGTTTTATTTCCACCGAGCTAAAACAATACGCTGATGCCTCTAGTAAACCAAAGTCATCGTTGAATAGCTATTTTGCTTCAATTTCTTTCTTTAGAAATCCAAAAGAAGCGGAAGATTTAGTTACGATTAGAACTTGACTTTCTATCTTCAGCCATGGATCCTTTACTCATACTTATTCAATTGGAAATCTTGATCCAATTCAAAAATTCTGTTTCGCAATTTCATCATCCAACTTTTCAATTTATAAGTGACTCCTGGATACAAATCACGAGAATGTGTATTTTTTCTCGAATTTCTCATTCAGAGGTAAAGGATTAAATCCTTTTAAGAAATAAAGTTTTTGATCGGAATATGAATAAAACCGAAAGACCCTTTAACTATTATAAAGGCTAATAGAACGAATCACACTTTTACCACTAAACTATACCCGCTACAATACAATTATTGTATACAAATGGACCTTTTGTCGAACAAGATAATTTAGCATGATCAAGAGGAGATAAAAATTTAATGAGATTCGGAAAAGAGGCTTCATTTAATTGAAATTAAATAACTAAAGTTTTCTCTTTTGCTGAAGAAGTTTTGATAGATACAGATTGAAAAAAAGACTCAAATCATAACAGAAAAATTCATTGTGGAACAATCAATAGTTTCTTTCTTAGTTCCGAAAATAAAATACAACAAGAAAAATAATGTAAATAGTCTTTCTTCTTTTTCTTGTTGCTTGAATATAAACTATTCAATTAAATATAATAATATCAGACAAGCATTTTTGATATCAAATCAGATATCAGATAAATAATTCTTTATTTATACTCCGTTGGAACAACAACAAAGGGCCCGGCTAGGTACTGACCAGGCCAGGCCATCAGAAAAAGAGGGGCCTTTCGAACAAAATTAATCAACGCAAAGAAGTCATCCTTATTTTTCTTTAGTTCGGTTGTTGGCGCGTTCGAGCCCCTCCTTTAGATAGGAGGAAATTCTTGATTTTTGATTTGTGGATCTCTATATATTCTCTATATATAATAGAAGAGAGAAAAAGAAAGACTACTTACATTATGTATAAGGTAGTAATTATCTTTTTCAATTGGGAGAGATGGCTGAGTGGACTAAAGCGTCGGATTGCTAATCCGTTGTACGAGTTATTCGTACCGAGGGTTCGAATCCCTCTCTTTCCGCTTCCGTTGATGACTTGTTTTTTTTTTTCAAATTTTCAAAATCTTTAGTTAAATAAATAAAATCTTAAAGAAAATTTGAAAATTAACCAAGGAAAACCTTTTGGCTTTTATTCTTCACGTCCCGGATTACGCCCCGGATCATTAGATAGGAATCCAAAAATAAAGAGAGAAACAAAAAATATCACTACGGTATAAACGAAGAGTTTCAGAGTAAGCATTACACAATCTCCAAGATAATTTTTTGGAAAAAAAAGAGAATAGATCTTCCATTTTTATACCACATATCCTAGATTTGACACCCAGAAAATGAGGTTTTTTTTCTATTTCTAGAAAAAATTGTCACAAATTTATTTGTTTTTCATTAACAAAAACATCTTTGATATCCATTTGATATCCAAATTAGATATTGTGGGAGACCCTATTCATAGGGTTGGGGCCTTTCACTGGAAAAAGGGTCAAAAACGCGGAAATGGGGGTAAGCCGGATTTGTGGCGACTATCCAAGAATTTCAGTGCGCGAATCGCGGGTTCATACTCTAAAACTAATCTGATTTTATCAATTGTTAGAATTTTTTATCGAAGAAACCATGCATTTTCTAGGATATTATTATTAAGGATTTTATCGAAAACTTACAGCAGCTTGCCAAACAAAAGCTAAGAGAAAAAAAAACAGCGGTATGACTGGCATAATATCTACGATTGGATTCAAAAAAGCATAGGCTTCGGGCAATTTGCCCAAGAAAAAACTACTCGAATAAAGGGCAGAATTAATACAAATACAGATCAAACTAACAATATTAAGCATAACAGACATTTTGTTCTTGTAGATAATTTCATTTTGATTGAGTTTTTTATATAAGATATAAGGAAAAAGGAAGAAAGTAAGTAAGGTAGACAAAAAATCCTTCTTTTTCTTTGAACCTACCCAATCAAAAATCTTCCAACTCTCAAAGGAGAATAGAAGAAATCATACTTTCATACAATATCTTAATTGAATTCTATGTAATGATCAATAAATTAAAATAAATTAAGTTGAATTATATATCTATATGTATCAAAATCCTAGTACCCATCTATTCTATAAGATATAGAGATATTTGGACTGGAGTTGACAAAGAACTAATACCAATATTATTGTTTCTTAGTGTAGATTAGAAATTGAAATGGGGCGTGGCCAAGTGGTAAGGCAACGGGTTTTGGTCCCGCTATTCGGAGGTTCGAATCCTTCCGTCCCAGAGCATATCCATTTTTTCTGCTCCATTTTTCCCATAAAAAAACCTAGAAGAGGGGGGAGTTAATTAGTATTCATTTTACTAGCTATGTTGGAATCTCATTAATAAATGATCAAGTTCTATATCATATATATATAAAAAGGTTTCTAGAAATAGGTTTATGGAACAAATGTCTTTTCTTTGAATCGCATCTCATTTTTTTAGGTATTTCGTGTTTGGCTCGAATGAAAAATTGGAAATATATGTAATGATTGAGCCGGGAGTGACTTATCTTATCCCTTTCTATTCGCTTTATGACAAAATTCTATTATTGAAATATGACTCAACCCCATGTTAAACAAAATACATATAAAATGAGGAAATTTTTAGCTTATATAGTTTTAGCTTATATGGTATGTATCGTTCTATTTCAATGACAATAATTTTTTCGTTTTTGTGAAAAAATTTGCGATCCCTTAAATCTAAGGGAACTTAAATTTTTTCAATTTCAATTATTTTTTAATAAAAATTTTTAATGATTCCTTGTAATATTGAACTTTTGGTACTCCAAAAGTAGGAAATAGTTTAATCTATCCTATACACTTGAAGATGCGGATTCAAAACGTTATTCGTTTATATATTTCTATTTATATATTTCTATTTCTTTCTATTATATATAGAAATATTATTTCTGTATGTTAAAAATGCCGTCGGTAAGACTTTTTCAGAGAAATAATTCTACCTACATATATCATATATAGAAGAAAAAGTCTAGATTACGATGTCTATGTACAACTGAACTGATGACTATTCATGATTCCATGATGGAATCAATTCCATACCGGTTCGAAATTAGAGGAATGTTATGGTAAAACTTCGTTTGAAACGATGTGGTAGAAAGCAACGTGCGACTTGAAGGACACGATCCATTGTGGATTTTTACATCCACCACTTTCGATTTATCTAGAAATGAAAGTGCTCTTTGCTCGACATTGTTTGTTCTATTACATATACTCGAACCCTTCGTTTTTTGTTGGGTTGTAAATAGTCGGCGATGGAGCTCGAGTAGAAAGGATTAATTCATTTCTTGGGGACAAGGATCTAGGGTTAATGAGAATCAATCAATTGGAACAACTTCGTAAATGTATCTTCTTCTATATATACAAATTTGGAAGGATTCAATTCAAGGAAGTTTCCAATTCAAAAGAAAACTTATTGGAATTGATCAAACTTTTTCGATTCAAAGTGTATTACGCGGGAATCAACTGTCATAGGATTCTTTGCTAGAAATAAATAAAGGGCATGTTGCTGCCATTTTGAAAGGATTAAGAAGCACCGAAGTAATGTCTAAACCTAATGATTTAAAATAAGGATAAAGGATCCAAGAACAAGGAAAGACCCTTTAATACTAAATCTAAATACTAATATATAATAATATAATTGTTTTGATAGTCTCAAAAACTGGATCAGACTAAAGAATCCAAATAGAATTTTAAACGAGACAAACAAAAGGGGGTAAAGACCACTCAATAAATGAAATTCACTAAAGATATTCATTCGAGATATTTGAGAGTTATCCAACTTGAGTTATGAGTACGAATGGTTTCTTTCTTTCATTTTTAGGTTAGGAAGGAAAAAAAGACTGAAATCGTAGTCTAATTGATTTTATACACCTTTTTGTCATTTAGTGTCATTTAATTTATTAGAATTGCATACATAGACAAAACTTCGAATCAAATCATTTTTTCTCGAGCCGTACGAGGAGAAAACTTCCTATACGGTTCTAGGGGGGGTATTGTTCAGCTACATCTATCCCAATGAGCCGTCTATCGAATCATTGCAATTGATGTTCGATCCCGAAGAGAAGGAAAAGATCTTAGAAAGGTGGGGTTTTATGATCCAATGAAGAATCAAACTTATTTAAATGTTCCTGCTATTCTATATTTCCTTAAAAAAGGTGCTCAACCCACAGGAACTGTTCAGAATCTTTTAAAGAAAGCGGAAGTTTTTAACGAACTTCCGTCTAATCAAACAAAATTCAATTAAAGAAATACCGAGGGGGGTAGCAACTTGTCTAGAAATTTGTAGAATTTTTCTCTACTTGTTGTTTGATTCCCCCCCCCCTCTTTTTTTTTCAATTTTTCCATTTATATTCTAATATAAATAGAAAATATATTTTTTATATCTATATCTAGATTAGATATGTAGGGCGAATCCAAGACAATTTTGAATATTATTGCATTGTTAAATTGCAATTCAAAGAATTAAAAAAATATTTCAATGCAATTTCTTTTGTTTTTTCCACTGTATTCTTTTCTCAACATTTATATTGACAACAGTGTATCGAAGAAATATAATTCATCTTGATAAGTGAAGGGGGTCTATTTATTTTCGTCCCGTAGGTTTTATTTTTTACTTTACCTTAATTCAAATTTAAATGATGCTTTCTTAACTTTTTTGATTGAAAAAAGTAGATAACATAAGAGGTGCTCTATTAATTTTTAGAATTCTGTCTATATCTTTTTCTTTTATCTGATAATTTCTTGTATTTTCATCTAATAAATTCATTTTTATGTTTTGAATCCATTATAAAATCTCTTTTTTCTTAGTTCAATGGTTTGATTAGCTCGTATAATCTCTTTTCTCTTTGTTTCAATTTAATTCATTGTCTATCTATACACTATACACCCCTTGTTGAAATTTTGTTTAATTTATATTTCGTTCGGGTTGCTAACTCAACGGTAGAGTACTCGGCTTTTAAGTGCGGCTAGAATCTTTTACACATTTGGATGAAGTGAGGAATTCGTCCTTACCACTGGTAAAGTTTGGAAGACCACGACTGATCCCCGAAAGGGAATGAATGGAAAAAAAAGCATGTCGTATTAATGGAGAGAGGGTATTTCATTCTTATCGGATCGGTACAAAACCCCGTTCAAATTCTTGAACAAAATAAAGTTGGGTCAAATGAATAAATGGATAAGGCCATATTGCTTGAATTAATTATCAGAAAGAAAAAGCAACCAGCTTCTGTTCTTAATTTGAATAATTTCCCGATCTAATTAGACGTTAAAAATAGATTAGTTCCTGATCCGGGAAGGACTTCTCCCCCACGGGTGGATTCTATATTTTTTTTTAATGAATCCTAACTATTGCCATCTCTATTATGAGATGGAGATGCGTGTGTAAAAGAAACAGTATATTGATAAAGAAAGTTTTTTTTTCCGAAATCAAAAGAGCGATTAGGTTTAAAAAATAAAAGATTTCTAACCATCTTCTTATCCTATCCTATAACATAGACAAATTCACTAAAATGGAAAAAAAGAGAGGGAAGAGAATCTGTTGATAAGTTTACCTGTCTCCGAGGTATCTATTCTTACGAAAATACCTTGTTTTTACTGTATCGCACTATGTATCATTTGATAACCCCCAAAATATTCTATACTTTGATTCAAATCGAATTTCAAATGGAGGAAATCCAAAGATATTTACAGCTCAAGAGATCTCAACAACACAATTTCCTATATCCACTTATCTTTCAGGAGTATATTTATGCGTTTGCTCATGATCGTAGTTTCAGTAGATCCATTTTGTCGGAAAAAACGGGGTATGAAAAGAAATCCAGTTTACTGATTGTGAAACGTTTAATTACTCGAATGTATCAACAGAATCCTTTTATTATTTTTCTTAATGATTCTACCCAAAATGAAATTTTGGGGCACAACAATATTTTTTATTCTCAACTCATATCAGAGGGGTTTGCATTTATTGTAGAAATTCCATTTTTTCTACGATTAATATCTTCTCTAGAAGGAAAAAAAAAAAAGATAGTAAAATCTCAGAATTTACGATCAATTCATTCAATATTTCCCTTTTTAGAGGACAGTTTTTCACATTTAAATTTTTTGTTAGATATACTAATACCCCACCCTGTCCATGGGGAAATCTTGGTTCAAACTCTTCGCTACTGGGTAAAAGATGCCTCTTCTTTGCATTTAATACGATTCTTGCTCAACGAGTATTGTAATTGGAATAGTGTTTTTATTCCAAAAAAAACAAGTTCTTCTTTTTCAAATTCAAAAAGAAATCAAAGACTATTCTTATTCTTATATAATTCTCATGTATGTGAATACGAATCTATTTTCTTCTTTCTACGTAACCAATCTTCTCGTTTACGATCAACATCTTCTCGAGTTCTTCTTGAACGAATCTATTTCTATGGAAAAATAGAACATCTTATCAATGTCGTTGTTAAGGTTAAGGATTTTCAAGCGAACCTATGGTTGGTCAAGGAACCTTGCATGCATTATGTTAGGTATCAAAGAAAAGCCATTCTGGCTTCAAAAGGGACGTCTCTTTTCATGAATAAATGGAAATGTTTCCTTGTCACTTTTTGGCAATGGCATTTTTCGCTGTGGTTTCATCCAAGAAGGATTTATATAAACCAATTATCCAAAAATTTCCTTGAATTTTTGGGCTATCTTTCAAGCGTGCAAATGAATCCTTCAGTGGTACGAAGTCAAATTCTAGAAAATTCATTTCTAATCAATAATGCTATTAAGAAGTTCGATACCCTTGTTCCAATTATTCCTCTGATTGCGTCATTGGCTAATACGAAATTTTGTAACGTATTAGGGC